CATTAATTAACTTCCCTAGCATAAAGGGTAGTAAGAACAGCAAAAACATAAGATTGAATAACTGCAACAGCTGCTTCTAATCTTAAGAGGAGAATTTGAGAAAATAAAAGAACATAAAGAAGGGATTGAGGTAGAGTTGGCCCAGTAGAACCCAATAGGGTTAAAAGTAGGTGACCTGCAATTATATTTGCGGCCAATCGAACTGCTAAAGTCCCTGGACGAATAATATTACTAATGGTTTCAATTAGAACTATGAAAGGTATTAGAGGACCTGGAGTCCCTATCGGGACTAAATGAGCAAATATATGTTTAGTACGGTTAAATCAACCGTAGGTTATAAATGAAATTCATAACGGAAGAGCTAAAGTAAGTGTTATAACTAGGTGACTAGTACTAGTGAAGATGTATGGTAGTAATCCTAAAAAATTATTAAAAACTACAATTCTAAATAAAGCAACTATAAAAATAGTTCCTCCTGGATTAGAATTTCCTATTAATGTTTTAAATTCCTTATGGAGAGTAGAAGTAAGGGTTGCTCATAGAGTTAGTCACCGAGATGAGCTAAACCAAAAAATACAAGGTAGAAAAAATAATCCAAGCCTGGCAGAAATTCAATTTAAAGGCAGGTAAAAAGAAGAGCTTGGGTCAAATCTAGAGAATAAATTAGCTATCATTTTCACTTAACTCCTCCTAATTGGAGGTCATATAAATCGTAAATTTCGTAGGAGAGCTTTTGAGGTATTTTAATAAAGTAGTTCAAAATTAAGTTTAATAGAAGAAGTAGGCTAAAAACTATAAACAAAACTAACCAGAAAAGAGGTGCTATTTGAGGAATATTAAAATACTCATAGAGTAATTTAAGCTTGACAAGCTTATGTTATTAGATTTAACTAATTTTAACTTCGTTAGAAGTAGAAGTTATGCTACTGTTTCAGATTTAAAAGATCTGCACTTACTATTCAGTCATCTAACGAAGTTTCTGAGGAATTAGAGATTCAATCAAGAAAAGATTCCACTGATGTTCTTTCAACTACAATAGGTATAAATCTATGATTAGCTCCACAAATTTCAGAGCATTGACCGTAGAATAACCCTGGTCGTGTTATATTGAATCTGATTTGATTTAAACGTCCAGGAATAGCATCAGCTTTTACTCCTAAAGCAGGTACTGTTCAAGAGTGAATAACATCTGCTGCTGAAACTAGGACTCGAATCTGAGTGTTTATAGGTAAAACAGTCCGGTTATCTACATCTAGTAATCGAAAACCAGACATTGGTAAGTCATTTGTTGGTGTTATATATGAGTCAAACTCTACTTGTGTGAAATCGGAGTATTCATAACTTCAATACCATTGGTGACCGATAGCCTTTACTGTTACACTTGGAGTATTCACTTCATCTAGGAGGTATAATAATCGAAGGGATGGTAGGGCGATAAAGACTAAAATAATAGCAGGAAGTACTGTTCAAATAATCTCAATCGTTTGTTCTTCAAGAAGATTCCGGTTAATAAACTTATTTGGAAAAAGAGATAAAAGCATGTAGCCTACGAGAGTAGTAATAAGAATTAGCACAAGTATAGCATGATCGTGAAAAAAAGTTAATTGTTCTATGAGGGGCGAAGCCCTGTCTTGAAACCCTAGAGCGGATCATATTGTCATTTTGTTGATTAAAGATGATTAACCAGTGAAAAAAATAATCAAAAACGCTTTATACAGAATATTTTAGTAAAATTTACTAAAATAAAGCCTTACCCTGGTTGGGCACGATTACGATCTGGAACTCAAGCGTCGTTATTGTTGAAATCCAAATTGTTTAGATCTGGATTTTCAGCACCACCTGCTGGCTGGTCTTCAAGACCATTAACTTGTGGTTCTTCTGGGTTAGGAGGATTATCAAATTCAATTTCTGGAAAGTTTCCTCCTTCTGACCCGTTATTTGAGGAATTGGAACTAGAATCTCTTCTTAGATCTGAAATAGATCTTAGATCATCGTCGTCCCCATCGTCGACATTGGGACCCATTTCTGGGTCCCCCTCATCATCACTGTCACCATCTTTATCCCGGTTTGGTTTATCCGGGTCAAGAGTAAAATAAGCTCTAATTAGAGCGCCAAGACCTAGAACATAAAGGAGGCCAAGAACAATTGATAATACAATTATTGAACCTAAAATAGTAGCGAGAGCGGTATGTCCAGTAGAAAATAAAATTGGGATAGGATCTAAGCAGCTTAAAATCTTGTGAGGTAAAGAGATTAGAAATGAAAAATCCGAAGAAGAAACTTCTAAGGCCGAAGGTTCACATGGGAAGTAACCAGTAAAACCTTCAATAATTACGTCCTTGGGGCGAGAGGGTGCTCTAGTAGTTATCGAAGCGATATCTTTAGAAGGGTAATAAACTTTAATTTTGTTTTCAATCGGGGACCCTGCAGGGTATCTTGGGAACAAATAGCCAAATGAGAATTGGCCAGTGCTATAGGTGTGGTATACTGTTTTGATTTCTAGAAGAAACAATAAGTGATTTCCTATTAGGAGCTTAAATCCTATGCAATGGTCTGCCATTCTAGATGTTGAATATTATTTTTCTATATTACTCCAGTATAAGTAAGATCAATTAATTTGATTAGGCTGAGATTACTGGAATCTCAGCAAATCTATGGTCTGCTGGAGGCAGTTCTTGTGCTCATTCGATAGATGTTTGAACAAATAAAGGAACTAGAGCCGGTCGTATTCTAGCAAAAGCTTCTCATGTAATTATTACGAAGCCTAGGACGGCAATTAAAGAAATAGTTGATCCAATTGATGAAACTACATTTCATGTAGTATAGGCATCTGGGTAATCAGAGTAACGTCGTGGTATTCCATTTAATCCTAGAAAATGTTGAGGAAAAAATGTTAGGTTTACACCTACGAATATTGTAGTAAAATGTATCTTTAGCCAAGGAGCGTGTAATGTGACTCCGGTGAATAAAGGAAACCAGTGTGCAATACCAGCAAAAATCCCGAAAACAGCTCCTATTGAAAGGACGTAATGGAAATGAGCAACGACGTAATATGTATCGTGTAATACAATATCGATTGAAGAGTTTGCTAAAACAACACCAGTTAATCCGCCTACAGTAAATAGGAAAATAAACCCTAGGGCTCATAGAAGAGAAGGAGAGTATGTGAACTGAGTACCGTGAAGAGTACCTAATCATCTAAAAATTTTAATTCCAGTTGGGACAGCAATGATTATTGTTGCAGAAGTGAAATAAGCTCGTGTATCTACATCCATGCCGACTGTAAACATGTGGTGAGCCCAAACTACAAATCCAAGCACTCCAATTGCTATTATTGCATAAATTATTCCTAATGTACCGAAAGCTTCTTTTTTACCTGATTCTTGGCTTACAATATGGGAGATTATCCCAAAAGCAGGTAAAATTAAAATATAAACCTCTGGATGGCCGAAAAATCAAAATAAATGTTGATATAGAACAGGGTCCCCACCTCCGGCTGGGTCGAAAAATGATGTGTTCAAGTTTCGATCAGTTAAAAGTATAGTAATAGCACCTGCCAGGACGGGAAGTGAAAGAAGAAGCAAAATAGCTGTTAAAAATACTGACCAAACAAAGAGTGGTATTCGGTCTATCGATATTCCTGTTCTTCGTATATTAATTACGGTTGTTATGAAATTAACGGCTCCTAAAATTGAAGAAACACCAGCAAGATGAAGAGAAAAAATTCCTATGTCTACAGAAGCTCCAGCATGAGCAATACCTGCAGAAAGAGGAGGGTAAACAGTTCATCCTGTGCCAACTCCTCTTTCTACTATACCCCTTGAGAGGAGGAGACAAAGTGAAGGAGGAAGAAGTCAGAATCTCATGTTATTTATTCGGGGAAAGGCCATATCAGGAGCCCCTAATATTAGAGGCACTAACCAGTTTCCAAATCCTCCAATTATAATTGGTATGACTATAAAAAAAATTATAACAAAAGCATGAGCTGTGACAATGACGTTATAAATTTGATCATTTCCAATTAAACTACCAGGTTGTCCGAGTTCGGCTCGAATTAAAAGGCTTAGGGCAGTTCCCACTATACCTGCCCATGATCCAAAAATAAAATATAAAGTTCCGATGTCTTTGTGGTTAGTAGAGAAAAACCATCGTAGCGGTTTTATAGAGCTAGATGGCCGAGTTGGTAGGCAATAAATTGTAAATTTATGAACGGATATAAGAATCCTCTAGCTATGAGAGGCTTTGTAGTGTAAAAAACACATTGAACTGCAAACTCGATAATGCAGGATTGCTGCCTTGGCCTCATAAAGTCTAGAAGGTAATCTTCTGATGGAGGCTTTGAAGGCCCCTAGTTTAACTAACTTAAAACCTTAAAAGGGTGGTGATGTTAGCATAGGACCTATAAGTGGTACAAAGTTAATGAACGTTAGGATTAGGGAAGTGTTTAACTTTTTAACCGGGTATTTTATGTCAAACTTATTTTTAGGCGCTAGAAGAGTTATTGAAGAAATAGTAATTCGGACATAAAAAAATAGAGTTAGCAGGGCCGAAACTAGTAGAATTGCAACCCATAAAATGTTATTTTGGTTCGCTAGGGTCGAAATAACCAAAAGTTTCGGGAAAAACCCTAAAAAAGGCGGCAGGCCTCCTAATGAGAGTAAATTTAAAAAAAGATAGAGTTTAAGTGAAGAAGATTTAAATCTTGATGTGACAACATGGTTAATATGGAATATTTGAGAGGAGTTTAAAACTAAGGCGATTGAGATTGTTATTAAACTATAAACCCTAAAGTAATTTAACATAACAGAGGTTCTGCAAAAAAGGGATGCTAATATCCAACCTAGATGGTTGATTGATGAGTAGGCTAGGAGTTTACGTATTAATGTCTGATTAATTCCTCCAATCCCTCCTACAAATGCAGATAAAGCAGAAGCCCAGAATATTAGTAATAATAAATTACTAGAAGGGTAAAGATAAGAAATTAAGTAAAGGGGTGCTAGTTTTTGTAAGGTTATTAGTATAATACATTGAGGTCAAGGTATACCTTGTATGATAGCAGGAAACCAAAAATGCAGAGGGGCTGCTCCTAGCTTTAATAAAGCTGCTAAAAAAATTGTAATCTCTGGAGAGTTGTTAGAAGTGAAAATTATCGCGGGTGCCCTGGAAAGGATAATAACAGAGCCTAGAGCTTGAATTAAAAAGTATTTCAAAGCAGCTTCAGATTTATAAAGGTTTTGGTTCGATGATATAATAGGGATGAATGATAAGAGATTGAGCTCCAATCCTATTCAACATATAACCCAGGAGGAGGAAGAGGTGGCTAAAAAAACCCCCACCAAGGTGGTTGAAAAAAAGAGAGCTCGAGAAGGAGAAGAAACTAAAGTTATTAGAAAGAGAAAAATAATTTTTCATGGATGGGGTATGAGCCCATAAGCTTGATTTTAGCTGACCTTTCTTTAAACCGAGACGGTTTTTTTGGTTTTAATATTTGTTAAAAGACATTGGAAAAAAAAATTTTTTTATATCTTGGTGTAAAAGCACTTTAAGTTTTGATCTTAAAAGAAATGGTGTGATTCCATTAGATATAAAACTAAAATTGGTTAGTAAAGGGAGGATTAGAGCCCCCATTTTTCGTCCCATCAAAACGACCTTTTTATCAAGCACTTCACTTTTAAGGTGGAAAGAATAAAAAAACGGAAATATAAAACAGAGCGAACTAGATTAAGGCTTAATTTTAGGATTTTTTCTAGTTTTTCTGTTTTTTTTTTGAAAAGTAATAAGACTTTCATTAGGAAATTTGAGGAGATTTGAGTGGAAAAAAAAACCTATACGTGAGTATAATATACATACTAATAATAATATATTCAAATAACTTAATATTAAAGTCCTATTTATTAGCAAAGAATTGAATTTTAATCTTTATATTTATATATAATTTTAGACACCTTAAAAAGAGAATTAATTCCTCCTAGGAGCACCTAGGAGAAGGAATTAATTCTAGTAAGGTGTCTAAAATAGATTTTTAATTTTATTAACCATATATTTACATATAAGTTATATATTGATATATATTTTAGTAAATAAGTATTCTCTAATAATATCAGATCTTCATTTAATTAAATGTTTACAAGTATTATTACATATAATTAAGATGTATATACACACACACATGTATGTATTTATTCGCTTAATTAAATAAAACTTTTTATTCCTAAATGGGTTATTTTTAACCTTTCATAAGTGCATTAAAAAAAAAAAAAAAAAAAAGCCCCCCTCGATAAAAATGTTTTATAAGAAAGGTGGATTATAGAAAATCGGAAAATTTTTTCCTCTTTTTTATAAGGTAATATATTTATTATTACATTATAAAACTACAGTTATCAATTATTTAATTTTAAAATTAACTATATTAGTTATATTAAACTGAGTTATTTTAAGTAAATATGGTATTTAAAGTGTGTTTTATCCTAGCTCTGCTCTCTACTAGAAAAATAAATGTACATGTATGTTTTTGCGCGTAAGAATTTTCTTTTTAAGAAAGAAGTAAAAAATTAGCTCTCAGTGCGTTGATTTAGGAAAATAAGATAAGTCTTGATCTAGTTATTTTTTATAGTCCAGGCTAAATTTGTGCCAGCAGCTGCGGTTAAACTGGATGGGCTAGTAGAGAACTTTTGGTTTTGTGATTTAGGAGGAGATTTATGGGTTAAATTTATATTTCTATTAATGAAAAAGGTGTAATTTAGTTCTTAATTGAGATTTTTACTACTATAAATTTATCTTGAGGTCACTAAGGTCTTGATTGAAAACAGGATTAGATACCCTGGTATCCTTGACTCTAATTTGTAAAACCGAAGTAGTAACCAGTTATTATCTTGAAACTTAAAGGATTTGGCGGTGTTTTAGTCTAGTTAGAGGAACCTGTTCTGTGATCGATATGCCACGAAGTATCTTACTTCACCTAGTAATTTTATATTTATCAGCTTGTATACCGCCATTAACAGGCAATTTCAATAGAGATGTGTTGAAATAAGAGGTAGAAAACTTAGAAAATTAGGTCAAGGTGCAGCTAATGGTGAAGGTTGAAATGGGTTACAATTTAACAATGAAAATTACGGATTAATACTTGAAATAGGATTATGAAGGCGGATTTAAAAGTAAGATTTGTTTAATAAGCAAGTCTGATTAAAGCTCTAAAATGCGTACACATTGCCCGTCGCTCTCATTAAATTAGGTGAGATAAGTCGTAACATAGTAGGCGTACCGGAAGGTGCGCCTAGAAAGTCATTAAGTAATAGCTAAAATATTAAGTACTTCATTTACGATGAAGTGATCATCTATAGGGATGTTACTTAAATAATAAAACTTATTAATTGGAATTGTAGTTTGATATATAAGATGAAAAATCTTAATAATTGAAAGACTAGTAAGTGAATAAAAGTTTGTTTTTGGTTATAGTTTATAAGTATTGTAAGAGAAAGTTTTTTTTTAAATAGAAAAAAAGAAGAAGTTAGTTATCGTACCTTTTGTATCAGGGGCTATTAAAATTAGTTTGTTAATTTAAAAAATTCCCGAATTAAGAGGATCTAAAATTATATTATTTTATATGTATTATAATATTGTTAAATATAATTTTAGCGGTGATATGCCATACGACTCTTATATATCTGGTTCTTTACGAAAAAAATTGAATTTTGTAATTAGTTATAATTAAAAACTAATTAGTTAGTCTGTGGGGCACGAGCTCCGCAGAAATTGAAGCATTAAGATAAGTGAGGATTAATAAATTTTAACTGGGCTTAGAGTCAGCCGCGTTAAAGATAACGTTATAGTAAGTAGTAGAGTGTAATTTAATTTAAATTATCTTATGGTTTTTTAGTAAAGTATTTTTTATACTAGTAAAAAAAAAGTAATAATGATAGTATTAGTAGAGTAATTTGTGAAAATAACATTTTTCAAGATATAAAAATAAAATAAAAAATTAGTTTTTGGTGTTTTAAAGGAACTCGGCAAATATAAGCTTCTGCCTGTTTAACAAAAACATGTCTGTGTGGAACGGTATACACAGTCTGGCCTGCCCACTGGGAAACTGAAGGGCCGCGGTATATTGACCGTGCGAAGGTAGCATAATCAATAGTTCTTTAATTGAGGACTGGAATGAAGGGTCGGACGAGAAGTAAGCTGTCTCTAAAATAAATCTTGAAGTTTACTTTTAAGTGAAAAGGCTTAAATAAGATAAAGGGACGATAAGACCCTATAAAACTTTACAGATTACATCTAAAATTTGTTTGAAATTATGTGTAAATTCGTTTTAGTGTAGCTGTTTTGTTGGGGCGACAGAGATATAATTAATTAACTGTTTTTGGTGATTAAAATAATACTAATTAGTTAATTTGATCCATTAATAAGGATTAAAAGATTAAGTTACTTTAGGGATAACAGCGTAATTTCTCTTGAGAGTTCTAATCGACAGAGTTAGTTGCGACCTCGATGTTGAATTAAGGTGTTAGCTAGGCGCAGAAGCTTAGATAGTAGGTCTGTTCGACCTTTAAAACCTTACGTGATTTGAGTTCAAACCGGTGTGAGCCAGGTTGGTTTCTATCTTTTATAGGAAAAAATAATTTCTTTAGTACGAAAGGATTAAGAAATTGTAAGATTTACTAAGTATATTGACGAACAATAATATGTATATAAGCTGTCTTGGCAGAAACAATGCGCTAGATTTAGGATCTAACTATATAGATTATATTAACTATAGATAGTAAGCTTGGTTAATCAACTTAAAATTGAGAGGCAAGTTTATTATACTATTATGTAAATTTGTAAATTATTTAATTTTGATTATTTTTGTTTTAGTGGCGGTTGCGTTTTTAACATTAATGGAACGAAAAGTTTTAGGATATATTCAGATTCGTAAGGGACCTAATAAAGTGGGTTATATAGGGGTGCTTCAGCCTTTCGCAGATGCAGTAAAGTTATTTACTAAAGAGCAGACGTTTCCTACAATATCTAATTTTATCCCTTATTATATAAGTCCTATTTTTAGGTTATTTTTGGCTTTACTTGCTTGGTGTGTTATACCTTATGGGAGGGGGCTAATTAGGTTTAACTTAAGTGTTTTGTTTTTTTTATGTTGTGCTAGGCTAGGTGTGTATTCAAGAATAGGAGCCGGTTGGGCATCTAATTCAAAATATGCACTCTTAGGGTGTACGCGAGCTGTAGCTCAGACTATTTCTTATGAGGTAAGGTTAACTTTAGTCTTACTAGGATATTTGTTTTTAATTAATAGGTTTGACTTTAAAGGGTTTACAGACTTTCAACGTATTTGTTGATTTTTACTAGTTGCTTTACCTTTAAGGGGGTTATGATTTGTAACTTGTTTAGCAGAAACTAATCGAACACCTTTTGATTTTGCAGAAGGAGAGTCTGAGTTAGTGTCCGGTTTTAATACTGAATATAGGGCTGGAGGCTTTGCATTGATTTTTATAGCTGAATATGCAAGAATTATTTTTATAAGATGTTTGTTCGTCGTAATATTTATAGGAGGAGATTTATTAAGATTTAGTTTTTATATTAAGTCAGCAGGAGTAAGGTTTGCTTTCATTTGAGTTCGTGGAACACTTCCTCGGTTTCGATATGATAAGTTAATGTACGTTGCTTGAAAAAGGTATTTACCAATTTCTTTAAATTATAGCTTATTTTTTTTAGGGCTTAAGATCTGGTGTGAAGCCTGAGTTTAAGATTTATCATAAAAATAAGGACCCTATAAGTGCTTAAAGTTAGTGTTAGATTATAAGAGAAATATTTTTTTGAGGGATACTAACTAGATTATCAAGAGAATCGAACTCTTTTAATATGCTTTCAAAACATACACTTTACCTTAAAGATAGATAATCATTCAAGAAGGTTATCTCATGTAATTAAGGTTAAAGGATTAATTACGTAGTACGAAAAATAAATTACCGTTAGAATTTGGCCAGTCAAGATATAAGGATCTTCCACAGGTCGAGCTCCAATTCAAGTTAGTAATATTACTGTAGCTACTAGTGACCAAAATATAATTTGGTTTAAAGGGTAGAAAGATAAGCTTCGGAATTTTGCCTTATGTGTGAAAGGAAGTAAGAATAAAATAGCTACTGATATAACTAGAGCTACAACTCCCCCTAATTTGTTAGGGATTGATCGAAGGATAGCATAAGCGAAAAGAAAGTATCATTCAGGCTGAATATGTGCGGGAGTTACTAGAGGATTAGCAGGAATAAAATTGTCTGGGTCCCCCAGTAGATAAGGGTTAAGGAGAGTTAAGACAACTAAACTAGCTACTATAACAAGGAAACCAACAATATCTTTAAATGAAAAATAGGGGTGGAAAGGGACTTTATCTACTTGGCTTGAAATTCCTAAAGGGTTATTTGAGCCGGTTTGGTGCAGAAATAAAATATGAACTATGGTAGCGGCAGCTACTATAAATGGAAAAAGAAAATGAAAAGTGAAAAATCGAGTTAATGTAGCATTATCAACGGCAAAGCCTCCTCAAATTCATTGAACAAGGTCTGTTCCAATATAAGGAATAGCCGAGGCTAGGTTGGTAATTACTGTAGCTCCTCAAAAAGATATTTGTCCTCAAGGGAGTACATACCCTAGGAAAGCAGTCCCTATTACAAGGAATAAAATGACTACACCTACTGATCATGTATGCAAAAATATAAAAGAGCCATAGTAAATTCCACGTCCAATATGTATATAAAGACAAATAAAAAAAAAGGAGGCTCCATTAGCGTGTAAGGTTCGGAGGAGTCATCCGTAGTTTACATCTCGGCAAATATGAGCTACACTTGAAAAGGCAAGGTCAATATGAGCTGTGTAATGTATAGCAAGAAATAATCCTGTGGCTAATTGAATAACTAAGCATAAACCTAGAAGGGAACCAAAATTCCATAAAGTTGAAATATTGGCGGGTGTAGGAAGGTCAATAATTGCTCCATTGGCAATTTTAAACAAAGGATGAGATTTTCGTAAAGGCATTATCATTATTTACGATAAACGTAAAGGTCCGTAAAAGAACCCTGTGATTTTTACTACTACAATTAATGTAAGGAGGAGATATAAAACTACAAAAATAGTTAGGTTTATAGAAGTTGAGGAGTAGATTATTCTTACAGTTAGGTAAGTAGAGTTTAAGGTTTCGGTAAGTAAGGTCGAAGACTGTTCGATATTTACTGGTTGTGACCTAGATATAGGATCTAAAATTAATCTTAGAAGGAGAGCTAAAAAGATTAATAAGGGAAAGGAAGTTAATATTTTCGGCGAAAAAAAAAACTGCTCATTTGATGCTAAGGAGGCTACATAAATAAATAAGACTAGTATAGCCCCTAAAAAAATTAAGAATAGGATATATGAAAATCATATTGATTTGGAAGAAATTCCAGTAATTGCACAAATCAAGACGGTTTGGGAAAGTAAAACTAACCCTATAGCTAAAGGGCTTGATATTTTAGTAAAGGAGATTGAAAGGGCTGAAATTACAAGGATCAATCTAAGTGACATTGACATTAAAGAAATCAGAAAATAGTTTAAAAAGTAAAATAATAGCATTGGAAGTTATTGATGGAAGTTTTCCTTTTCTGAGATGTATTCAGAGCTTTGAGGGCATCATGGCCCTTTTCTGGATTACAAGACCAGTGTTTTTTATAAACTATCAAAGCTAAAATGTCAATTTTTTTTTTTATAGGAGCCCCTTTTTTTAGAATCTTTTGTGGTTTATGGACTTTTGTTAGAGTTCGCAAACATTTATTAGGGGCCTTAATTAGGTTAGAGTTTGTAATATTAAGAGTTTATTGATTTATAAGTTGTTTATTCTCTTCTATAGGAGAAGAAGTTTTTTTTATTCTTTTTTTTTTAACTTTTGCTGCTTGCGAAGGAGCCCTCGGCTTATCTTTATTAGTCTGTGTAGTTCGTAGGCACGGAAATGATAACTTTAGAAGATTTAGGTTTTTAAAATGTTAAAATTCATTTTTATAAATATATTGATAACAGCAAGTGTTGGAAGTTGAGTTAATTATCAAATTAGGGTTTTTATTTTTAGATTTATTTTCGGAGTTTATATAATCTCTGGAAATTCCATTAGAGCAGTGGGGTATAGAATAGGACTAGATTTTGTAAGGTACTTATTAGTATTTCTAAGAATTTGAATTGTAGGTTTAATTATTAGAGGAAGGCAAAAGGTTTTTGATAGTAAAAATTTCTTTAGTCTATTCCTATTTATAATAAATTTCTTGCTTTTTAGATTACTTTTAACTTTTTGTTGTTTAGATTTATTATTATTTTACATTTTTTTTGAAATATCATTAATTCCTACGTTTATTTTAATTTTAGGTTGAGGGTATCAGCCTGAGCGAATCCAAGCAGGGTTTTATATAATATTTTATACTCTATTTGCTTCTTTACCCCTTTTGGTTTCTTTATTAAGATTATATAGATATAGAGGTAGGCTGGAGATAAGTCTTCTAAAAAGAAGGTCTTTTACTGATATAGGATTTACAAGCTTGATTTGGTATTTTTGTAGAGTTTTTGCATTTGTAGTTAAACTTCCTGTATATATAGTCCATTTATGATTACCAAAAGCTCATGTAGAAGCCCCTGTGGCTGGTTCAATAATCCTAGCGGGAGTTTTGCTTAAGCTAGGAGGGTACGGGCTTCTTCGAATTTTACCTATCTTCTCCTACATTAGTAGAAGCTTTACTTGGTTTTGGATTAGACTTGGTTTGGTAGGAGGGGTAGTTGTAAGATTAATGTGTTTACGTCAAACTGATATGAAGTCTTTAATTGCTTATTCATCTGTAGCTCATATAGGAATAGTATTATGTGGATTAATATTGTTTAATTGATGAGGTTATAGGGGAGCTGTTATTGTTATGATTGGACATGGATTATGTTCATCTGGTTTATTTTGTCTAGCAAATATATGTTATGAGCGAATTGGGAGTCGAAGGCTATTAGTTAATAAAGGTTTATTGAATTTTATACCTAGGATAGCTTTATGATGGTTTTTATTAAGAGCTGGAAATATAGCAGCTCCTCCTTCTTTAAATTTGTTAGGTGAGATTAGATTGATTATTAGGTTGATTAGTTGATCTAAAATTAGTATACTAAGGTTATCCTTGCTCTCTTTTTTTAGAGCAGCTTACAGGTTATACTTGTTCTCGTTAAGTCAGCACGGGAAATATTTTAGATCTTTATTTTCTTGTTGCTCTGGTAAAACCCGTGAGTACTTAGTGTTATCACTTCACTGAGTACCTTTAAATATTTTAATCTTAAAAGGTAATATTTTAGTAAATTGCTTAGATAGTTTAATTAAAATACTGGGTTGTGGACTCAGAGATATAAATATAGTTTTATTATAAGCAGTGTTATGAGAAATTAAGATAAATTTAACTAGTTTTATTTTTTTGTTTTTATGTAGGTTGAGATTTTTTACAATAGCTGTTTTAATACTGTTTATACAACAAGGGTTTCTAATTGAATGGGAAATTATATCTTTGAATTCTTCTTCTATTGTTATAGCAATTATCCTTGATTGAATATCTTTAATATTCATATCTTTTGTTATGTTTATTTCTTGTATAGTCCTTTATTATAGGGGCAGTTATATAGGGGGGGATTACAATATTAACCGTTTTATATATTTAGTATTAGGGTTTGTTAGTTCTATAATATTTTTAATTATTAGTCCTAATTTAATTAGGATTTTACTAGGGTGAGATGGGCTAGGGCTTGTTTCTTATGCTTTAGTTATTTATTATCAAAATGAAAAATCATGTAATGCTGGGATACTAACAGCTTTATCAAATCGAGTAGGTGATGTTGCAATTTTACTTAGAATCGGTTTAATAAGAAGAATCGGAGGCTGAAATTATTTATTAAGGGCTGAAGAAGGGCAATTAATATTTATTAGAGGGTTAGTAGTGTTGGTAATTTTGGCTTCAATAACAAAAAGAGCTCAAATTCCTTTTTCTGCTTGATTACCAGCTGCTATAGCAGCTCCCACTCCTGTGTCAGCTTTGGTTCATTCTTCAACTTTAGTAACTGCCGGAGTCTATTTATTAATCCGGTTTAGTCCAGCTATAGCTGGAACTATTGAACAAGGGGGTTTATTAATTCTTTCTTCTTTAACTATATTCATGGCTGGGTTAGGAGCTAATTTTGAGAATGACTTAAAAAAAATTATTGCTTTATCTACACTTAGGCAGCTTGGTGTTATAATATTTACTTTAAGTATAGGACTACCGGAGTTAGCTTTTTTCCATTTGTTAACTCATGCTTTGTTTAAAGCCTTATTATTTATATGTGCAGGGTCTATCATTCACAGGGTAGGAGATTACCAAGATATCCGAGTTATAGGGGGTTTAGTAAAATTTATGCCTCTTAGAGTAATAAGGATAAATTTAGCAAATTTGGCTCTATGTGGATCTCCTTTTTTAGCTGGGTTTTATTCAAAAGATTTAATCTTAGAAGTAGCTTTCGGTAGAGAATTAAATTTAATCTGTTTTTTTTTATTAGTTTTAGCTACTGGGTTAACTGTATGTTACAGATTTCGTTTAGTTTATTATAGATTAAGTGGAGACTGGAATTTAAGAAGAAGAGTTGGTGTAAGAGATGATGATTTTATTATTACAAGGTCTATATTCGGGTTAGTAGCAGGGGCCATTATGGGGGGGAGTATGTTGTCCTGACTATTATTTCCTTCTCCTGAGATAATTTGTCTCGGACCTTTGCTAAAGAGGTTAGCACTAATTGTTAGAGTGATTGGCGGATTTATTGGGTATATGTTAAATATGGCAAGAGCAAATCATGATTTAAAGTCTTTAAGAGGCTATATATTAGTAGCTTTTGCAGGTTCCATATGATTTATGCCTTTTCTATCAACTTACGGAGTTTCTAAAGAATTTTTAAAGGTAGGTGTAGCGTACAGAAAAAGGGGCGACAGAGGTTGATTAGAGTACTACGGGTCTCAAGGCTCGTATCAGTTTTTTATAAATATTTCTACCAAATTACAGACAGCACAGGATAATAATGTAAAAATTTACATGATGATTGTCATATTATGGTTGTTAGCATTATTAGTCATTATTCTATACTTAAATAGCTTATAACTAGAGTGCTGCATTGAAGCTGCAGAGGAGATTTTTAAAATCTTTAAGTAAAAAGTTTTTAAAAGGATTAGAACCTTTAGTTTCACAATGAAAATGTGGAGTGTTTTTTACACCATAAAAACTGGAGAAAAAAGAATGGATTTCAACCACTCAACTAAGAAGTTAGAAGCTTCCTGTTGTCAGCAGACTTTTTTCCTTAACTAGAGCTATATAAGAGCTCAATTACACCATTAACAGTGGTGTGCCTCTTTTTGGCTTTAGTTAAATAAACTAAGGGCTTTTATTAAGCCAAGAATCTAGGTCGAAACTAGACGTGATAATTTCACTTCTTAGTTAAGATTAGCTTTAGTTTAAGCACTTCCTGGATGCAATTCAGGTGTCATAGTTGACTATAACCTCAATCTGCTCATTCAAGGGCTCCTTGGTTTCATTCATGGTAAAGTCCTAGTAAAAGGATAATTAGGAAAAAAATTCCAGTGCACAACCATGAAAAGAGAGGAGTTAGATAAAGAATAGGAACTAAAGGGAGTAGGAGGGTAATCTCTACATCAAAGATTAAGAAAATAACAGCAATAAGGAAAAATCGAAGGGAAAAAGGTAGGCGCGCGGACCCCTTTGGATCAAATCCACATTCAAATGGGGAGTTCTTTTCTCGGTCTAAGATAGTCTTCTTTGCTAGAATTGAAGAAATAATTATTACAATTGAGGCTAAGGCAAGAGTAAAAAAAATAATGATTATTATAGTTATGATTATCTTTCCTGGGGTAAATCCCAGACAAATTAGTTGGAAGCTAATTATACTAAATATATTAGAAAAATAATTTATCCTCCTCATCAGTAGATCGATACATATAAAAATAATCATACAACATCAACGAAGTGTCAATATCAGGCAGCTGCTTCAAACCCTAGATGATGATGAGATGAAAAATGGCATATATATATTCGATAAAGACAGATTAATAAGAATGTCGACCCAATAATGACATGAAGACCGTGAAAACCAGTCGCAACAAAGAATGTTGCGCCGTATACGGAGTCAGCGATTGTAAAAGGCGCTTCTAAATACTCCAATGCTTGTAAAGCAGTGAAATAAAATCCTAAAAAAACTGTTAAAGCTAAGCTTTGTAAAGCTTGAGATAGGTTTGAAGAGATGATAGCGTGATGAGATCAGGTTACAGTGGCTCCTGATGCTAGGAGAATAGCTGTGTTTAGGAGTGGAATTTGAAAGGGATTAAAGGGCTGAATGCCTTTAGGTGGCCAACATCCTCCTAATTCAACTGCAGGTGATAAACTTCTATGAAAAAAGGCTCAAAAGAAAGAAAAAAAAAATAATACTTCTGATGTAATAAATAAAATTATACCTCATTGAAGTCCTGTTATAACTCGTGTTGTATGTAATCCTTGGTAAGTACCTTCTCGGGTGATATCTCGTCACCATTGGATTATAGTTAGGATAGTAGCAACTAGCCCTAGAATTAACAAATCTATGTTAAATTGGTGAAATCATTTTACTAAACCAGTAGTTAGTATTATAGCACTGATTGATCCTGTAAGAGGCCATGGTCTTATGTCAACTAAGTGATAGGTATGATGGTTATCGGTTAT